TATCTTATACGTATAACAGTTCGTTCAGAAATGAAAAATTTGACTTGTCCGGTAAATAAAATTCTAGGGGAGGATATACTAGTGAATATAGGTAAAATAAAACGGTTTATTGATATTGGATTTGATAAATAGCAATACAATGAATTGTTTCCGATCCTAATTGACATCATAACGAAATTCATTTGATTCATACATGTACCCACTAATTTAACAGAGATCCAACATATTTCATTGAATGATTGATAAAGAAATTTGGCGCAGTCTCGGAACTAAATTATGAACTAAATTATTGGCGGAAAAAAATGCTATAGAATCGTGAAAGATGGAAAGATCCTCCGTATCGAGTCATACCATTCCATTCTATTGACAATTTAAAAAAACTGTTCATACTATGAGCATAGTATGATGGCGATCCTGCAAGTATGGTATGCCCCCATCGTCTAGTGGTTCAGGACATCTCTCTTTCAAGGAGGCAGCGGGGATTCGACTTCCCCTGGGGGTAGGGTACTACGAAAGGAAGTTGATCATGGATTATCAATAAGCCTGGAATTTATTCTTCCTGGGTCGATGCCCGAGCGGTTAATGGGGACGGACTGTAAATTCGTTGGCAATATGTCTACGCTGGTTCAAATCCAGCTCGGCCCAAAAATTCGCCGATCTACCACGAAATGGTATCATATAACCCATTTTGTGCTCTCCAGAAATGCCCGATCCCCCAATACGGAAGAGAATTTTTCTTCTCTGATATATCTATAGCACTATTTATTTACTCTATTTTTCCAACAAATTAGGATCTGTAAGTATAAAATAAAATCTAAGGAAAGGGGTAAAGAAAAAACCCTTTTTCATTGAAAGAGTAATTATCCCATTTATTTGGCAATAACGAAAGGATTACTAGTAATCCAGGTCGTTCTCATTAAAGCGCATACCCATATGGGTATCAATATATCACTCATGGCTCTGTTACAACACGCCAATTTGAATCTAAATTCTAAATTGAAAGGGTTAGAATAAAATCATAAAAATATGTATACATAATACTTTATTTTATTATGGTATTTACTTGGGATTGTAGTTCAATTGGTCAGAGCACCGCCCTGTCAAGGCGGAAGCTGCGGGTTCGAGCCCCGTCAGTCCCGACGGATCCAATAAAAAAATATATCAATTCCGCTCTCTATTTTTTGTGAAAGATTTTTTGTGAAAGAAAGTAAGTAGAATTTCATTCCCAACGGCAATCCCTCTTCTTTATTTTTTTTTCTTTTTTATTTCACATTTATCAGCAATGGGGGAATTTCCATTTCTTTGACTAGTACTGATTCGATTGATGGGAGATAGACATATGTGGATTAGGACAATTATTGGTAGCATCAGATTCAGGATTCCAAGAGATACCATACTGCACTGGGTATGGCTTTTTCGATTACTCCTGATCTGTCGAATAGAGTAGAGTACTGTATGTTTCCCGGAAGTACATATATAAATGGAATTTGCACGATATAAAATAACTTTAACATAGTTATTGTAATAGAATACTTTCAGGGATCGCTTTTTTATTAGGGGGGGGGTGCAATTTTTTTATTAAGGGGTTTCCTTGAAAGAACAAACTTTATTTATTTTTAGCTAAAAATAAATAAAATAGTTAATTTGATGGAATATTAGATTTTTTTATACCGAAACTTGTACTCGTCTTTATCATCCTTCTTTTGTTTTCCAAGAAGATTAGATCAGTAAAAAAATAAGTTTCGAACTTCTTCCTTTTTTTTTTTTTTAGCTTCTATTGTTTGTTGGGGGTTGTTTAGAATCAATGGTAAGTGTAAGGGCGGTTCAATGATACTTCATCAGATGGTTGTACAAAGAGGGCGGTAGGTGATAGAAAAGAAAGAATGAAAAAGAATGCTAAATAAAAAAAAGGAATTATTATTATTGGTTGGATCAGGAATAAAATTTGGAGTTCGGTATGGATAAAAGATCTTCCTATGTTATACTATTCAATTCTTGACGATGAGTTGATTTGATAGTGCAGATATTGTTATTCATGATATTGATCCGATTCGATATCATCAAGATGTAATTCATCCCATTGAATTTACAAGCGAAAGATTTATTATCTCTATGGGATTAACTCCCGAGTTATTGCGAATTAAAGAAAAATGAAACAATGAGATTATGGAAGTAAATATTCTCGCATTTATTGCTACTGCACTGTTTATTCTAGTTCCTACCGCTTTTTTACTTATAATATACGTAAAAACAGTCAGCCAAGGTGATTAATTTGAATTAAACTTGACTTTTTAGTTCTTATCAATAATTGAAGAGAAGAAAGGGATTCAAATTTCGCGTCTTAAATGAAATGGGCAGACTCGAATTAGCCGTATTCTATGAAATACGATAGTATGGTAGAAAGAAATATCTGAATCTTTCTACCATACTATCTACTATTGTTATTGTAGTGTATATAAGGTGTATTGGAATCCGGGTTAATTTAATAGAGATCAATCTACAATAGTATCGTCATATTCCTATATATTGGTATATATCGATATCAATTACATATTATATATAATGTATATAGTGCCCCCCAATTCTATTTCTTTGCTTTATCCATCTGTCTTGTATTTAATTTGTGTTGATTTCAATCAATTTGAAATAATTGAAAAGCGACTCGTACGATTCTAATTCCTGGATTGCTGATTATTTTCAATATGAATCCCGATCAAAAGAATCAAGGGCCTCTTCGATGGGTATAATAAAAGAAAATAAAGTAATCTTTTTATTAGCATTCCGACGAAGAAGTCATTGATCGATCAGTTGACATATGATCTATGGAAACTTCTTCGGATTTCAAAAAAAGGGGGGGGGGGGGGGGAGGATTAGTAAACCTCTTTTAACGTTTGAACAGTGAGTTCAATAAAACAAGTACAACATAAATAAAATTTCCAAAATATTAAAACAAACGGGAAGTGCGCAATATGTGACTCGCCCAAGACAATACAATATTTTAGTCTGTGTAGTATCTCGTTAGAGAACTACTATGTCTGTGTTGTTTCCGATAGAAAATGTGTATCTACGTAATGTAATAACAGAACTATTTTCTCTTTGAATAAAAGGAAACAAAAAAGTAAAATAAAAAAAGTGCAACTCTTCCTCACGGTCCATATCTAATTTTAGTAAGAGTCGGTTCATCGAAATAGAAAATTGATCAAGAATTCAGTTGGAATAAATTTACTACCATTTGTATTTCTTTTACTTTGTATTCTTTTTACTTTCGAAATACAAACACGGAAATAATTGAAATATTTGTTTGATTGAAAGAGTATTCTTCATATATATTATTCATAAACTATATTACTACACGAAAACCCAAGAGAATTTTGAAATGCAGATATTTTTTTATTTCTATTTCAATTTAAAAATTGAATTTTAAATTGAAATAGTGTTGAAATAATGAAATTTCAACTAAAAAAAGCTTTTCAGAACTGAACGATTTATAAAAAAAAAATGGATCCAGTTTAATTCCTAAACTCAATTACAATTAGTAGTACTTCTAGAGTCCACTTCTTCCCCATACTACGAGTGAAAGGGAAAATGTAAAGACTACCATTAAAGCAGCCCAAGCGAGATTTACTATATCCATGTGAATTATGTCCCCTATCTATGAAGGAATTCTTGAATTATTGTTCACTAATAAATAATAGTGGAATCACTGGCGCAGAGTCAAAAATTCTGACCTAACGTCGTTGATGAAACAATCCAATAAATCCAACTCTAACTTATAAGGGGTCTTATAAGATTTCTAGTATAATCAGAAAAGATTAAGCACAAGCAAAATATGCGGAGACCCCCTTGGAAGTATCAAAGAAATGCTACTAATATGTAGAAATACTAAAAATTATGTAGAAATACTAAAAATCTATTCTTTCTTTTGTTGTCCTTCATTAAGTTAAGTAAAAAGTCTAAAAAAATAGAAGAAAGGTAGATCACTACCCAACCCATACCCTATTTCTTTCCCATTTTGTTTTGATCTAATCCTTACCGTCCCTTATTGTCTCTATGAAACAATCGGAGGACGCCCTATTATGTTCTGTTCTTGACTAGGGGTTAACGAAAAAAGAAAAAAGGTATAGTATATAAGGTATAAAAGGTATATTAAGTAAAAGCCAATTACTCATTCAATCGAATTAATATTGATTGAATGCCGGAGTACTCAAAGACTTTGATGAATATGTATACAGAGTATCTTCTGGCCTTTCCGCAACTAAAAACGGAATTTGATTTCCGTCCTGCTATCCAATCTAATTCAAAACCCGGCCCGTAGACACTCCGTTAGTAATGGAAGGACTATCACGATTTATCAGTTTCCTCCGTTTGCTTCCGCCGGAAAAATTTCCAAAATTCTATCAGCAAAACAGAAGAAGGTATGTCAATTCTTTTGGTGATTAGGCGACACCCGGATTTGAACTGGGGAAAAAGGATTTGCAGTCCCCCGCCTTACCGCTCGGCCATGCCGCCAAAACGATACCAAATCAAAATCTATCAAAAAATTATCCTTTTGTCTTCTTATTTATTGTACTTGTATTTTGAATCTTAATCCCGTTTTCCTTAATTCCTTTTCTAAAAGAAATCTTTCTTTTTTGTTTGAGTTGGATCCATCCCTTCGATTGATTGTATAGTATCTTAAAACCATACAATCTCTAAAAATTTCCCTTACTTTTCTAGTGAAAAACAAAATTTTGATTTTTCAGTCATAAAAGAAAAAATTCAGCACAAACTGGAACCGTTAACTATTATATAATATATAATTATATAATTCATGAATGATTCGTAAATTTGAATCTCAAATTGCGTTTCCTTAATGATATAAGAAAATAAAAATTGATACAATCAGTATTGGTTTTTTTATTGAAAAAAAATACTTCGCAATTTCAATTATAACAGCAATTCCGGGTATATATAAATCCCAGAACATAAATTGGTACACAATATTATCTAATCGGGTAGTT